CTCGAGGAATTTCTGACACAAATATGCAATTAGTACGTACTTGTTTAGTATTGAATTGGAATCAAGAAAAAAAAGATTCTTTTATCGAAGAGGCCCGCACTTCCTTTGTTGAAGTAAGAACAAATGGTATGATTCGAGACTTCGTAAAGGTCAATTTAGCGAAATCCGCTATTTCATATATTGGTAAAAGGAATGATCCATCATCCGAAAAAAAAGAGGGAGCAGATCCTACCAATATGAATCCATTTTATTCCATTTATTCAAAAACAAAACTTCAAAAATCATTTAACCAAAATCAAGGAACTGTTCGTACGTTGTTGGGGATAAACAAGGAATGTCCTTTTTTTATAATTTTGTCATCATCCAATTGTTTTCGACTAGGCCCATTACCATTCAAGGGTGTAAAATATCACAAAGAATCAATTAAAAAAGATCCCCCAATTCCAATCAGGAATTCGTTTGGTCCGTTAGGAGCAGCCCTTCAAATTGCGCATTTTTTTTCATTTTACCATTTAATAACTCATAATCAGATCTTGGTAACTAATTATTTGCAACTCGAGAATTTAAAACAAACCTTTCAACTACTTAAATTTCAATATTATTTAATAGATGAAACTCGAAGAATTTATAATCCCGATCCATGCAGTAACATCATTTTGAATCCATTCAAATTGAATTGGTATTTTCTTCATTATAATTTTTGTGAAGAGATATCCACAAAAATTTATCTTGGACAATTTGTTTGTGAAAATGTATGTATAACAAAAAAAGGAACGCACCTAAAATCGGGTCAAGTTCTAATTGTTCAATTTGACTCTGTAGTAATAAGATCGGCTAAGCCCTATTTGGCTACTCCAGGAGCAACAGTTCATGGTCATTATGGGGAAATCATTAATGAAGGGGATACATTAGTTACATTTATATATGAAAAATCTAGGTCTGGTGACATCACGCAAGGCCTTCCAAAAGTGGAACAAGTCTTAGAAGTTCGTTCGATTGATTCAATATCGATGAATCTCGAAAAGAGGATTGATGGTTGGAACGAACGTATAACAAGAATTTTTGGAAGTCCTTGGGAATTCTTGATTGGGGCTGAGCTAACTATAGCGCAAAGTCGTATTTCGTTGGTTAACAAGATCCAAAAGGTTTATCGATCACAAGGGGTGCAGATCCATAATAGACATATAGAAATTATTGTACGTCAAATAACATCAAAAGTCTTGGTTTCAGAAGATGGAATGTCTAATGTTTTTTTGCCTGGAGAACTAATTGGATTGTTTCGGGCGGAACGAACGGGACGCGCTTTGGAAGAAGCGATATGTTACCGAGCTACGTTATTGGGAATAACGAGAGCATCTCTGAATACTCAAAGTTTTATATCCGAGGCCAGTTTTCAGGAAACTGCTCGAGTTTTAGCAAAAGCAGCTCTCCGAGGCCGTATCGATTGGTTGAAAGGACTAAAAGAAAACGTTGTTCTAGGGGGGATGATACCCGTTGGTACCGGATTCAAAGGATTCATACACCATTCAAGTCAACATAAGGACATTCCTTTGAAAACAAAAAAAAAGAATCGATTCGAGAGAAAGATGGGAGATATTTTGTTTTACCACCGAGAATTAGTTGATTCTTGTCTTTCAAGGAATTTCCGTGATAGATCAAAACAACAATGATTTTGGGGGTTTCAAAAATAGAAGAAATTCATCTTTTTTATCTTTTATGTATTTGTTATGGTTATTTAATTTAGTAATAAAATAAAGAAATTAAAAAATGACGAATAGAAAGGAATTTATGGTTGGGGTTGTATATCAACGGCCAATTCGCGGTAGAGCGGTAGAAAAGAAGGTTCCGTTGGAACAATTTTTTATTTCAGAATACCTCATCTCTTTAATTTAATGAAAAAAAGAGAAAGTGTGGGGAGAAATGACAAGAAGATATTGGAACATCCATTTGGAAGAGATGATGGAAGCGGGAGTTCATTTTGGTCACGGTACTCGGAAATGGAATCCTAGAATGTCGCCTTATATCTCCGCAAAATGTAAAGGTATTCATATTATAAATCTTACTAGAACTGCGCGTTTTTTATCAGAGGCTTGCGATTTAGTTTTTGACGCATCAAGTAGAGGAAAACAATTTTTAATTGTTGGGACAAAAAATAAAGCAGCTGACTCAGTAGCACGGGCTGCAATAAGGGCTCGCTGTCATTATGTTAATAAAAAGTGGCTTGGCGGTATGTTAACGAATTGGTCCACGACAGAAACGAGACTTCATAAATTCAGGGACTTGAGAATGGAACAAACGGCAGGGAGACTCGCTCGTCTCGCAAAGAGAGATGCAGCGGTGGTGAAGAGACAATTATCTCACTTGCAAACATATCTAGGTGGGATCAAATATATGACAGGATTACCAGATATTGTAATCATCGTTGATCAACACGAAGAATATACGGCTCTTCGAGAATGTATTACTTTGGGAATTCCAACGATTTGTTTAATCGATACAAATTGTGATCCGGATCTTGCAGATATTTCGATTCCCGCAAACGATGACGCTATAGCTTCAATTCGATTAATTCTTACCAAATTAGTATTTGCAATTTGCGAAGGCCGTTCTAGCTATATAAGAAACCCCTGATTCATAATAAAATGAAAAATCGACTTACTAAACTTTATATCGGTTACTAGATCTTGAATCTCAAAAACTTGTTAAAAATAGCAGGATATATTATGGAATTAATCAGTATCCAAAATAGAAAATTAAAATTAAAGTAGCCAAGTCGAGAAAGAGTTCGTTGAATCAAAATAATTTTTTTTAAGTTATATTTCTGTCAGAGGACAATATGAATATTCTATCATATTCAATCAACCAGCTAAAGGGGTTATATGATATATCTGGTGTGGAAGTGGGTCAACATTTCTATTGGCAAATAGGAAGTTTCCAAATCCACGGCCAGGTACTTATAACTTCTTGGGTTGTAATTGCTATTTTATTAGGTTCAGCTGCAATAGCTGTTCGGAGTCCACAAACGATTCCGACTGGCGGTCAAAATTTTTTTGAATATGTCCTTGAATTCATCCGAGACGTGAGCAAAACTCAAATTGGAGAAGAATATCGCCCTTGGGTTCCCTTTATTGGGACTATGTTTCTATTTATTTTTGTTTCTAATTGGTCCGGGGCTCTTTTACCTTGGAAAATCATACAGCTACCTCATGGGGAGTTAGCCGCACCCACGAATGATATAAATACTACTGTTGCTTTAGCTTTACTCACGTCAGTCGCCTATTTCTATGCGGGTCTTACAAAAAAAGGATTAGGTTATTTTGGTAAATACATTCAACCAACTCCAATTCTTTTGCCCATTAACATCTTAGAAGATTTCACAAAACCTCTATCACTTAGTTTTCGACTTTTCGGAAATATATTAGCCGATGAATTAGTAGTTGTTGTTCTTGTTTCTTTAGTACCTTTAGTGGTTCCTATACCTGTCATGTTTCTTGGATTATTTACAAGTGGTATTCAGGCTCTTATTTTTGCAACTTTAGCCGCAGCTTATATAGGCGAATCCCTGGAAGGTCATCATTGATTCGTCTTAGGAAGAGTCTATCTTAGTTTAGATCCAAGTAAGGTAATATATATATGTGTGGCTCAAGATACTCTATCAAGATATTCGATTAAGAGGTTCTATCAAGATAATCTATTTTATTTCGAGCATAGAAATATACAAATACATACAGTCTAGCGGTATCTGATTGACTCAAAAATATAGCGGTTTACGTTATGTAAGAAATCCATGTATATTTTATATTAGATATTGCCAAGTTATATATGAACTGATAGTTAATTTGTCCTACTTGAATTTCGATAGCGATACCAACCGACGAAGTCTTTCAGGTTCGTTTATGACTGCGAATTGAATGAATAAACAGACAAAATAAAGAAAAAGATCGAAAAACGATTAATGATTAGAAAAAGGAAATGGAAAAACACAAGTTCTTTTGATTCAGAAAGACTCAACAAGTAGGAACTAAAAAAGATGAAGTCTTTCTAATGATCTAATGGTTTAATAATATTCTTATTTCCATTTTCAATTCGGTATTGTTAGTTATTTCGACTGGATTAATATTAGCAATGGAATAATTAAGTCATAATGCATTGGTTGATTGTATCATTAACCATTTATTTTTTTTTGTGTGTGTGAGGAACTTATCATGAATCCACTGATTTCTGCCGCTTCCGTTATTGCTGCTGGATTGGCTGTAGGGCTTGCTTCTATTGGACCTGGAGTTGGTCAAGGTACTGCCGCGGGACAAGCTGTAGAAGGTATTGCCAGACAGCCCGAAGCAGAAGGAAAAATACGAGGTACTTTATTACTTAGTTTAGCTTTTATGGAAGCTTTAACAATTTATGGATTGGTTGTAGCATTAGCACTTTTATTTGCGAATCCTTTTGTTTAATTCGAGAAAAGAAATAGAAAAAATACGTATTTCTTTTCTAGTCTTGAACTTGGAGGTTGCTTTTTCACATTTATTTATAGTGAAAAATTGCTCCTACAGAATTACTTATTCGTTGAGAAAATAATACGCGGGAAGGACTTCATTTGAGGATGAAGAATTCGTGTTACCCACTCGCTTTCTTCCTTCCTTCCCCTTCTTAGTTCGAGGGAGAAGTGTTGCAACAAAAGGAGTATTTCGCAATTCACATGAAACCGAGTACCTAATTCGGAATTCTATTCCAATAAGTTTAAGTATTCTTTTTGTTGGGAATCTCAATTCAAAAAACATGCATTTCGAATTTATAAGTAGTTAAGAAGTTAAAAAATACAACGATTTTTTAGTTTATCTATAAGAGGAGATCATATGAAAAATGTAACCGATTCTTTCGTTTTCTTGGGTCACTGGCCATCCGCCGGGAGTTTCGGGTTTAATACCGATATTTTAGCAACAAATCTAATAAATCTCAGTGTAGTGCTTGGTGTATTGATCTTTTTTGGAAAGGGAGTGTGT